CTTATTTGTTACCTGTGCCTACTATTTAGGCAGAATACCTTTATTCATTTTTCCACATCCACTGACAAGCGTCCAAGCCCCACAACTGCAACCAAATTGGTTAGCCAGACAAGGCCGAGAAGCTGACACTTACTGGGAGGACGAGGACGAGGACGAGGACGAGGACGAGGAAAAGGAAGAGGAAAAGAAAGAGGAAAAGAAAGAGGAGATTGCACGAAAAAAAGTGCTATTCAAAGAAGAAATTCCTCCCACGCGTTTGGGAGCGGATCTGGATGAAGAAAAAGATCAAAAAGCACCCATAGTGGTGGAAGGCATTTTAGCGGCCGATTTTTTTCAGTTTCAATGGACTCGTCCAGTACGATACATAAGCAATCAACACTTTTTTGGGGCTGTAAGAAAGGAAGCTTCACAATATTTTTTTGATACATGCCGAAGTGATGGAAAAAAAAGAATATCTTTTACAGATCCTCCAAGTTTTTCTAGTTTTAAGGAACTGACGAAAGGGATGATATCTTCGTCCACAGTAGAAAGACTCTCCTTTGATAAACTAGACAAAGATTGGCTTTATAAGAACAAACAAAGACAAAACAACTTAAATAACGAGTTTATAAAGAGAATTGAGGCTCTAGACACGGGATTTCTTTTTCTAGATATACTCGACAAAAGGACTCGGGTTTGTATTGAGAAAATGAACGAAACCTGCCTCTGCCTACCAAAAAGGTATGATCCTTTGTTGAATGGGCCCTCTCGTGGAAGAATCAAAAAGTTTAGAAAAGTAATCGAGGATCCCGAAGAAAAGGAGAAAAGCGAAGAAAAGGAGAAAAGCGAAGAAAAGGAGAAAAGCGAAGAAAAGGCACCGAAAAGCAAAGAACAGGAGAAAAGGGAAGAAGAGGCACGTCTACGCGAAGAAGCACGTCTACGCGAAGAAGCACGTCTACGCGAAGAAGCACGTCTAAGCGAAGAAAGGGCACTTCTTCAATTGGGTGAATTTCGTGAAAAAGTCTACAATGTAATTAAATCTCGTAAATCTAGTGGAAGAAAAAAGAATGCAATGCAATCTCGTCGAAGAAAAAAGAATGCAATGCAATCTCGTGCAAAAGTCCAGAATGCAATGCAATCTCGTCGAAGAAAAAAAAATGGAACTACAAAATCTCGTGAAAGAATCGACGATGAACCTACAGAATCTCAACTTAAGCAAATCCTTGCTCTAAATCAAATTCATGAGACCCTTTTGCCAGGTTTCATTTTCGAGTCCCCAAAATTTGAAGAGAGAATGTTCGCGATACTAAAAAGTAAAACACTAAAACTAAGAGCAGAAGGAAAATTATATTATAATCCTTTGGCAAAATTTTTTTCTAAGCCTTGGGAAAAAGGGGGGGGAGGCATTGATTGGAACCAGCGAAAACTAAAAAAGCTAAAGCAACTAAGGACTTATAAAGTGGGAGAAAGTGTGGGACGAGCGCACATCGGTCAACGCGTCCCTCGCTGGTCATACGTATTACTCCGCGAGGTCGCATACGACCTGGGCGAACCCTTTGTGACCAAGCGGGGAGATAATGAGTGCTTTGATATTATATCAGCACAATACAAATATGAAATTATTTTGAATCAGGATACTCAAAATTTACTTATCAAAAATCTTTCTAAAGATAGTAATAAGATTGATCCGGAGATTGCTAAAGAGATTAATGAGAAGGTTAAGAAGGATTTGATCAAGAGTGGGGGAGACCCTTATAGTATTGACTTTGAGAAAAGCCTTGCTCATGTTCACGTTGGCAGCCTCATCACCAATATCGAGTGGAAAACCGAGAATAAGGACGTGTGGAGGACCTCCTTGAGAGCGGTGCGCGACCAATTTTGGCATCAGGATGACATCAAAGGTGTTGCGAGCGTCCTAAGGCGTAAAAACGGAGTTGTTGTAAGACAGATTGAAATGTTTCCGCATTCCCCTCTTTTTTTGGGCTTCTTAAAAAGTACACTGTCTAGTTCTTTTAGGGTAGTGAAACCCCTTGTTTTGAAAATGCAAAATTTGCTGCATAGGTTTGGAATCAAAAAAGGGGACCTTTTCACTCTTAAGGGACCTAAGAAAGAACAGACAAAAACAAAAAGGAAGACAAAAGGGAAGACAAAAAGGAAGACAAAAAGGAAGATAAACGAAAAAAAAAGCAAAGCATTGAAAGAACGGAAAAAATTGAAAAGAATCAAAAAAGAGAAAATCGAACTAGACCCCGAAGAAGAGCTGTTCCGGATGGATGGAATAGATGCATGGAATGAGCTTTATTATGGGCTAGGAGTAAGAGGTATCGTATTAATTTTTAACTCCTATTTTAGAAGATATATTGCATTGCCTTTAGCGATAATAGCTAAAAATATTGGTCGTATCTTATTTTTGCAGCAGCCCGAGTGGGCTGAGGATAGAAAGGACTGGGAAAACGAGACTCATCTTTTATGCAACGATGACGGTTTTGCTATAGGCGTCATATCCATCAGCAACTTTCCGGAGGAGTGGTGGGAATACGGTCTTCAGGTCAAAGTTTTATGGCCTTTAGAGTTGAAACCTTGGCACACAGCGGATGATAGACAAAGGATAACCAACGATTATGCTTTTATAAGGTCTTTCTGGGGACTAGCTGACTATCCTTGGGGTGGTGCCCGACCCAACCGTTCCTTTTCCATTTTTTGGGGGCCCATTTTTAACGAACTAGGCAAAAAAAGTCAAAGATTAGCAGCAGAAAAATTGGAAGGGAGCGCCTTTCGACTTATAAGAAGCGTTTTCAACCAAAAAATAAAGCCAAATTTTGTTAGAGTTCTAGGAAACCCAAAAGAAAGCATAAAACGGCTTAAAGAAAGCATAAAACGGCTTAAAGAAAGGGTTCTAGTTCTAAAAAGCACAATTTTGAAAATAATAAAAAAAAATACAAGATTGAAAGGGATAGGAGTAGATGAATCGAGTGAAACTCAAAAAGAAAAAGATTCTATAATCAGCAATGAGATAATTCATGAATCATTTAGTCAAATTCGATCTACAGCTTCTACAAATTCAGAAGAAAAAATACAAAATCTGATTAATAGAACAAGCACAATAAAAAATCAAATAGAAAGAATTACAAAAGAAAAAAAAAAAGTAACTCCAGGACTAAATAATAGTCCTAACAACAAAAAGCAAAATAATAATGTAGAATCACCAAAAAATATTTGGAAAATTGTAAAAAGAAGAAATGTTCGATTAATAAGTAAATGGAATTATTTTCAAAAAATTTTCATTGAAAAAATATACAAAATATACCTAGATATCTTTCTATGTATCATTAAGATTCCTAGAATCAATTTAACAAAAAAATTTTTTGAGAAAGACATTTCCAATACTGAAACAAATCAAAAAAGAATTACCTTTAGTTCGACTATAAAAAATATAAATAAGCGGAAGTCACAGATTGTTCCGAAATTTGCTTCCTTGCCAAATTTATCTTCCCTGTCACAAGCATATGTATTTTACAAATTATCACAAACCCTAGTTAGTGATAAGTTAAGATCTGTTCTTCAATATCGCGGAACGTCTTTTTTTCTTAAGACTGCAATAAAGGATTCTTTTGAAAGACAGGGAATATTTCATTCCGAATTAAAGCATAAGAAACTTCGAAATTTTGGAACGAATCCATGGAAAAACTGGTTAAGAGGTCAGTCTCAATACAATTTATCTAAGGTTCATTGGGAGCGAGTAGGCGCACAAACCTGGCGAAATAAAGTCAACCGACGCCATACGCCTCAAAATAACGATTTAAATAAAGGAGATTCATATGAAAAAGACCCATTACTTCATTCCAAAAAACAAGATGATTCTGAAGTATATTCATTAGTAAGAAATCAAAAAACTAAGTTTAAGAAAAACTATAAATATGATCTTTTAGCATATAAATACATTTCTTCTGAAACTAAGAAGGACTCCTCTATTTCGAAATTGCCATTACAAGTAAATAAGAGCCAAGAGATCGACTTATTTGATATACCAGAGGAGATTGTTTTCAAGACTTATTTCAAGGATTGTATACTAGACAAGAAGTTTCTAGACAAGCTTTATCGAGACAATACTTATCTACACAATTATCTAGACAATACTTATGTAGACAAGGATTATCACAAGGATTATCTAGACAAGAGTTTTCTAGACAAGGTTTATTTCAAGGATTCTCTAGACCAGCTTTATCTAGAAAAGGATTATTACAAGGATTATCTAGACGAGGTTTATCTAGACAAGAATTCTCTAGACAATTATCTAGACAAGGTTTATATGTCTCTGAAAAAAATGCGAAAGAAAAAACCTGAAAGAAAATATATGGACTTTGATTGGAAGTTTTTCGAAAAATATCTAGTCAATTTGGAGGCTGGGAAAAAGATCGACCCTAACCATAATACAAATACTAAGATTGAGACTCAGAATTCTCAAATAATTGAGAATGCAAATTCTCAAATAATTGAGAATGAGAATTCTGAAATAATTGAGAATGAGAATTCTGAAATAATTGAGAATGAGAATAGAGGTCTTATTTATGATATCGTTCCAAAAATGCTCTTGGATCCAGAAATCGAAAAGGATCCAGAACTCAAAGAAGATCCAGAACTCAAAGAAAATCCAGAAATCAAAGAAGACAAAAAAAGCTTTTTTAATTGGATGGGAATGAATGAAGAAATCTTAAAGGCACCCAGAGCGAATTCGAATGAGGAAGATTCGAATCAGGAAGATTGGTTCTTCCCAGAATTTCTGCTACGTAAGAGGACATATCAAATGAACCCGTGGCTTAGACCTATGAAGTTACTTCTTTTCAATTTCAAAGGAAAAGAAGAAGAAGAAGAAGAAGAAGAAGAAGAAGAAGAAGTTAGTCAAGGAAAAGCAAATGTTAGTCAAGGAAAAGCAACTAAAGGAAAAGCAACTAAAGGAAAAGCAAATGTTAGTCAAGGAAAAGCAACTAAAGGAAAAGCAAATGTTAGTCAAAACATCGAAG